CCAATAAAACAATTCTAAAATTGTATTTTTTCTAAAATTATATTTTCAATGTTCCTATTTACGACGACGAAGAATAAAACTATCACTATATTTTTTCCTTTTCCTACTTCTTCTTCCAAGTGTAGGATAACCCCAAGGGGTCGTGGGTTTTTTTCTACCAATTGGAGCTCTCCCTTCACCGCCCCCATGGGGATGGTCTACAGGGTTCATAACTACTCCTCTTACTATAGGACGCTTACCTAGCCAACACTTAGATCCGGCTCTACCCAAATTTTTTTGGTTCACCCCAACATTACCCACTTGTCCGACTGTTGCTAAGCAGTTTTTGGATATCAAACGGACCTCCCCAGATGGTAATCTTAATGTGGCCGATTTACCCTCTTTTGCAATCAGTTTTGCTACAGCACCTGCTGCTCTAGCTAATTGTCCGCCCTTTCCAAGTGTGATTTCTATGTTATGTATGGCCGTGCCTAAGGGCATATCGGTTGAAGTAGATTTTTCTTTTTTATCAATAAAAACCCCTTCCCAAACTGTACAAGCTTCTTCCAAAGCATACGGCTTTCTAGATGTATATGATGATATCTAGACAGACGGATCTTATATGAATCGTATGATGAAGTACCATATGAGTGGATATATAGGAATCCAAATCTGCCGAATCGCTCATGTTATGATCTTCTACATCCTAGGTCTCCCTGTTCCGTCATCTGGCTTATGTTCTTCATGTAGCATTCAGACCGAATGACTCTATGAAATTACGTCGATACTTCCACATATTACGGGTAACGTAGGAGACATCTCTATTTTTCCCCGGGGGATCCTTATAATTACCACTGCTTAGCTTTCAATTCGCCTCTGACCATCAAATTAAATGTGAATAACCCGTCTTCCTCTCTTTGAAACAAGGGGCGCTTCCGGTTCTGTCCGTGCTTCAAACAATTTTGTCTTCTCCATATTACCATATCTCTAGAGTCAATAATTTTCTATGAAGAACTACTGAACTCAATCACTTGCTGCCGTTACTCAACAGTTTTCTGTTGAGGTCTATCCCGTAGAGGTACTCAAATTGGATCAGTGATCGATTTCTAGGTTTTTTCGTAAACCTAATTGGTTACTTCCAATTACGTAAATCAATAGTTCAAACCGCACTCAAAGGTAGGGCATTTCCCATTGATATAGGAACTTCTGTACCAGAAACAATGGTATCTCCAATTATAGCCCCTCTGGGATGTAAAATATATCTCTTCTCACCATCCCCATAGTGTATGAGACAAATGTATGCATTTCGATTAGGGTCGTATTCTATGGTTACGATTCTACCAGATATGTCTTTTTCATTCCGTCGAAAATCTATTTTACGGTATAGACGCTTATGACCTCCCCCTCTATGCCCTGCGGTAATGATTCCTCTGGCATTACGACCTTTACCACAATGATGCTGTCCATAGATCAAATTATTTCGTGGATTGGATTTCACTTGACTGTCTACGGCTCCGTTGCGTGTGCTCGGGGTAGAAGTTTTGTATAAATGTATCGCCATGTTAATGTTATTAAGTATTTTGCTTTAAGTTCTTTTAAGAGGTGGAATAGAATAACCCGGTTGAAGCGTAATGATCATACGTCTGTAATTGTAATGCATTGTATGTCCCATAATAGATCCCATTCTTCTACTCTTTCCGGGGAGTCGATGACTATTCATAGCTATTACCTTGACACCAAAGAAGAGTTCGACCCAATGCTTTATTTCTGTCCTAGTTGATCCTGATTCGACATTAGAAGTATATTGATTGTTCCCCAATAAACGAATACTTTTTTCTGTAAATACTGCATATTTGATTCCATCCATAAATCCATTTTCTTCCCTATGAGTTCCAGTATCGATAAGAATTCTAGTTCTTATTGTTCATATGTTATGTATGAATATACCATACCAATTCGTTATGTATGGATGATGAGATTCTATTGATACAGAGCCAATTCCAATAGACTTATTGAACGTTCCCATTGGTGTGCATCCAGCAGGAATTGAACCTACGAATTTGCCAATTATGAGTTGGGCGCTTTAACCATTCAGCCATGGATGCTTAACAGGGATCATCGTACATCGTGAATAACCAAATTCCAATTGAAATGAAATCTTTAGGAGGAATCAATGAAACGACATCAATTCAAATCCTGGATCTTCGAATTGAGAGAGATATTGAGAGAGATCAAGAATTCTCACTATTTCTTAGATTCATGGAGAAAATTCGATTCAGTGGGATCTTTCACTCACATTTTTTTCCACCAAGAACGTTTTATGAAACTCTTTGACCCCCGAATTTGGAGTATCCTACTTTCACTCGATTCACAGGGTTCAACAAGCAATCGATATTTCACGATCAAAGGTGTAGTACTGCTTGTAGTAGCGATCCTTATATCTCTTATATCTCGTATTAACAATCGAAAGATGGTCGAAAGAAAAAATCTCTATTTGATGGGGCCTCTTCCTATACCTATGAATTCCATTGGACCTAGAAATGAGACATTGGAAGAATCCTTTTGGTCTTCCAATATCAATAGGTTGATTGTTTCGCTCCTGTATCTTCCAAAAGGGAAAAAGATTTCTGAGAGTTGTTTCATGGATCCACAAGAGAGTACTTGGGTTCTCCCAATAAATAAAATAAATAAAAAGTGTATCATGCCTGAATATAACCGGGGTTCGCGGTGGTGGAGGAACCCGATCGGAAAAAATAGGGATTCTAGTTGTAAAATATCCAATGAAACCGTAGCTGGAATTGGGATCTCATTCAAAGAGAAAGATAGCAAATATATGGAGTTTCTTTTTTTATCCTATATGGATGATCCGATCCGCAAGGACCATGATTGGGAATTGTTTGATCGTCTTTCTCCCAGTAAGAAGCGAAACATAATCAACTTGAATTCGGGACAGCTATTCGAAATCTTAGGGAAACGCTTGATTTGTTATCTCATGTCTGCTTTTCGTGAAAAAAGACCAATCGAAGGGGAGGGTTTCTTTAAACAACAAGGAGCTGAGGCAACTATTCAATCAAATGATATTGAGCATGTTTCCCATCTCTTCTCGAGAAACAAGTGGGGTATTTCTTTGCAAAATTGTGCTCAATTTCATATGTGGCAATTCCGCCAAGATCTCTTCGTTAGCTGGGGGAAGAATCAGCACGAATCGGATTTTTTGAGGAACGTATCGAGAGAGAATTTGATTTGGTTAGACAATGTGTGCTTGGTAAACAAGGATCCGTTTTTTAGCAAGGTACGGAATGTATCGTCAAATATTCAATATGATTCCACAAGATCCATTTTCGTTCAAGTAATGGATTCTGGCCAATTGAAAGGATCTTCAGAATTCCTTTGGAATCCTACAAGATCAATTCGTCCTTTTTTCTCTGACAAATGGTCAGAACTTCATCTGGGTTCGAATCCTACCGAGAGGTCCACTAGAGATCAGAAATTTGTGAAGAAAAAACAAGATGTTTCTTTTTTCCCTTTCAGGCGATCGGAAAATAAAGAAATGGTTGATATATTCAAGATAATTACGTATTTACAAAATACCGTCTCAATTCATCCTATTTTATCAGATCCGGGATGTGATATGGTTCCGAAGGATGAACCAGATATAGACAGTTCCAATAAGATTTCATTCTTGAACAAAAATCCATTTTTGGGTTTATTTCATCTATTCCATGACCGGAACAAAGGGGGATACACGTTACACCACGATTTGGAATCACAAGAGAGATTTCAAGAAATGGCAGATCTATTCACTCTATCAATAACCGAGCCGGATCTGGTGTATCATAGGGGATTCACCTTTTCTATTGATTCCTACGGATTGGATCAAAAAAAATTCTTGAATGGGGCCAGAGATGAATCGAAAAATAAATCTTTATTGGTTCTACCTCCTCTTTTTTATGAAGAGAATGAATCTTTTTATCGAAGGATCATAAAAAAATCGGTACGGATCCACTGCGGGAATGATTTGGAAGATCCAAAACGAAAAATAGTGCTATTTGCTAGCAACAACATAATGGAGGCAGTCAATCAATATAGATTGATCCGAAATCTGATTCAAATCCAATATAGCACCTGTGGGTACATAAGAAATGTATCGAATCGATTCTTTTTAATGAATAGATCCGATCGCAATTTCAAATATGGAATTCAAAGGGATCAAATAGGAAATGATACTCTGAATTATATAACTATAATGAAATATACGATCAACCAACATTTATCGAATTTTAAAAAGAGTCAGAAGAAATGGTTTGATCCTCTTATTTCTCGAACCGAGAGATCCATGAATCGGGATCCTGATGCATATAGATACAAATGGTCCAATAGGAGCAAGAATTTACAGGAACATTTGGAACATTTCGTTTCTGAACAGAAGAACCGTTTTCAAGTAGTGTTTGATCGATTACGTATTAATCAATATTCGATTGATTGGTCCGAGGCTATCGACAAAGAAGATTTGTCTAAGTCACTTCGTTTCTTTTTGTCCAAGTCACTTCTCTTTTTGTCCAAGTCACTTCCTTTTTTCTTTGTGAGTATCGGGAATATCCCCATTCATAAGTCCGAGATCCACATCTATGAATTGAAAGGCCCGAATGATCAACTCCACAATCAGTTATTAGAATCAATAGGTGTTCAAATCGTTCATTTGAATAAATTGAAACCCTTCTTATTGGATGATCATGATACTTCCCAAAGACCGAAATTCTTGATCAATGGAGGAACAATATTACCATTTTTGTTCAATAAGATACCAAAGTGGATGATGGACTCATTCCATACTAGAAATAATCGCAGGAAATCCTTTGATAACGCGGATTCCTATTTCTCAATGATATCCCACGATCGAGACAATTGGCTGAATCCCGTGAAACCATTTCATAGAAGTTCATTGATATCTTCTTTTTATAAAGCAAATCGACTTCGATTCGTGAATAATCCACGTCACTTCTGGTTCTATTGTAACAAAAGATTCCCTTTTTATGTGGAAAAGACCCGTATCAATAATGATGATCTTACATATGGACAACTCCTCAATATCTTGTTCATTCGCAACAAAATATTTTCTTTGTGCGCCGGTAAAAAAAAACATATTTTTTTGGAGAGAAAGACTATTTCACCAATCGAGTTACAGGTATCTGACATATTTATACCTAACGATTTTAGTGGTGACGAAACGTATAACTTGTACAAATCTTTCCATTTTCCAATTAGATTCGATCCATTCGTTCGTAGAGCTATTTACTCGATCGCAGACATTTCTGCAACACCTCTAACAGAGGAACAAATAATCAATTTGGAAAGAACTTATTGTCAGCCTTTTTCAGATATGAATCTATCTGATTCAGAAGGGAAGAACTTGCATCAGTATCTCAGTTTCAATTCAAGCATGGGTTTGATTCCCACTCCATGTTTTGAGAAATATTTACCATCCGGAAAGAGGAAAAAACGGAGTCTTTGTCTAAAGAAATGCGTTGAGAAACGGCAGATGTATAGAACTTTTCAACGAGATAGTGCTTTTTCAAATCTCTCAAAATGGAATCTGTTCCAAACATATATGCCATGGTTCCTTACTTCGACAGGGTGCAAATATCTAAATTTCACCCTTTTAGATATTTTTTCAAACTCATTGCCGACACTAAGTAGCAGTCAAAAATTTGTATCCATTTTTCATGATATTATGCATGGATCAGGTATATCACGGCCAATTTATCAGAAAAAATTGTGGGCGATTCTTCCACAATGGACTCTGATAAGTAAGATTTCGAGTAAGTGTTTACAGAATATTTTTCTGTCCGAAGAAATGATTCATCGAAATAATGAGTCACCCCTTCCATTGATATGGACACATCTGATATCAACAAATGCTCGGGAGTTCCTTTATTCAATCCTTTTCTTTCTTCTTGTTGCTGGATATTTCATGATACCTCTTATCTTTGTTTCCCGAGCCTTTAGTGAGTTACAGACAGAGTTAGAAAAGATCAAATCTTTGATGATTCCATCATACATGATTGAGTTGCGAAAACTTCTGGATAGGTATCCTACATCTGAACTTAATTCTTTCTGGTTAAAGAATCTCTTTCTAGTTGCTCTGGAACAATTAGGAGATTCTCTGGAAGAAATATGGGGTTCTGCTTCTGGCGGCAACATGCTATTGGGCGGTGGTCCCGCTTATGGGGTCAAATCAATGCGTTCTAGTTCTAAGAAGAAATATTTGAATATCAATCTCATCGATATCGTCGATCTCATAAGTATCATACCAAATCCCATCAATCGAATCACTTTTTCGAGAAATACGAGATATCTAAGTCGTACAAGTAAAGAGATCCACTCATTGATAAGAAAAAGAAAAAACGTGAACGGTGATTGGATTGATGATAAAATAGAATCCTGGGTCGCGAACAGTGATTCGATTGATGATGAAGAAAGAGAATTCTTGGTTCAGTTCTCCACCCTAACGACAGAAAAAAGAATTGATAAAATTCTATTGAGTCTGACTCATAGTGATCATTTATCAAAGAATGACTCTGGTTATCAAATGATTGAACAACCAGGATCAATTTACTTACGATACTTAGTTGACATTCATAAAAAGTATCTAATGAATTATGAGTTCAATAGATCCTGTTTAGCAGAAAGACGGATATTCCTTGCTCATTATCAGACAATCACTTATTCACAAACCTCGTGCGGGACTAATAGTTTTCATTTCCCATCTCATGGAAAACCCTTTTCGCTCCGCTTAGCCCTATCCCCTTCTAGGGGTATTTTAGTGATAGGTTCGATAGGAACTGGACGATCATATTTGGTCAAATACCTAGCGACAAACTCCTATGTTCCTTTCATTACGGTATTTTCGAACAAGTTCCTGGATGACAAGCCCAAAGGTTCTATTGATGATATCGATATTGATGATAGTGACGATATCCATATTAGTGATAGTAACGATATCTATATTGATGATAGTGACGATATTGATGATGACCTTGATACAGAACTGCTAACTATGACGAATGAGCTAACTATGTATATGACGCCGAAAATAGACCAATTTGATATCACCCTTCAATTCGAATTCGCAAAAGCAATGTCTCCTTGCATAATATGGATTCCAAACATTCATGATCTGTATGTGAATGAGTCGAATTCTCTATCCCTCGGTCTATTAGTGAATTATCTCTCCAGGGATTGTGAAAGATGTTCCACTAGAAATAGTCTTGTTATTGCTTCGACTCATATTCCCCAAAAAGTGGATCCCGCTTTAATAGCTCCGAATAAATTAAATACATTCATTAAGATACGAAGGCTTCTTATTCCACAACAACGAAAGCACTTTTTCATTCTTTCATATACTAGGGGATTTCACTTGGAAAAGAAAATGTTCCATACTAACGGATTCGGGTCCATAACCGTGGGTTCCAATGCACGAGATCTTGTAGCACTTATCAATGAGGCCCTATCTATTAGTATTACACAGAAGAAATCCATTATAGAAACTAATACAATTAGATCAGCTCTTCATAGACAAACTTGGGATTTGCGATCCCAGGTAAGATCGGTTCAGGATCATGGTATACTTTTCTACCAGATAGGAAGGGCTGTTGCACAAAATGTACTTCTAAGTAATTGCTCCATAGATCCTATATCTATCTATATGAAGAAGAAATCATGTAAGGAAAGGGATTCTTATTTGTACAAATGGTACTTCGAACTTGGAACGAGCATGAAGAAATTAACGATACTTCTTTATCTTTTGAGTTGTTCCGCCGGATCGGTCGCTCAAGATCTTTGGTCTCCACTCGGACCCGATGAAAAAAATGGGATCACTTCTTATGGATTCGTTGAGAATGATTCCGATCTAGTTCATGGCCTATTAGAAGTAGAAGGCGCTCTGGTGGGATCTTCACGGACAGAAAAAGATTGCAGTCAGTTTGATAATAATCGAGTGACATTGTTTCTTCGGTCCGAACCAAGGAATCCGTTAGATATGATGCAAAATGGATCTTGTTCTCTCGTTGATCATAGATTTCTATATGAAAAATACGAATCGGAGTTTGAAGAAGGGGAAGGAGAAGGAGCCGTCAACCCGCAACAGATGGAGGAGGATTTATTAAATCACATAGTTTGGGCTCCTAGAATATGGCGCCCCTGTGGCAATCTATTTGATTGTATCGAAAGGCCCAATTCATTAGGATTTCCCCATTTAGCCAGGTCATTTCGGGGCAAGCGGATCATTTATCATAAAGAGGATGAGCTTCAAGAGAATGATTCGGAGTTCTTG